AAATCCCTAACTTTAGGTCTTTTTTAAATTGATTCAATTGTGAAATAACACGACGTGTGTATCTAGGGAATAGTCGCTTCAAAGCGAATTCTCCCTAGATACATCTATTCAATAAAACAATAAAATTCTGAATTTATTTCGAATATATGAATTGTGCTACAGCTCCAAAACCTATTTTCATCTTAATTACAAAAAGACGAAAAAAAGGCATTTCTATATATTGTTCAAAATAAGCCTCCCTGCCCTGCCCTGCCCTGCCTAATCTGAGTCTACTTCCAAAAAATCGGCTATAGTAGAGGTTATCTTTTTTACATCGTCTAGGCCCAAAAATTCGATTTTCATAAGATCTTCGTAACTATGATTCAACACGTCATATAATTTCTTTATATCGGCCTTTTTGAGACCATTATAGATTTTGGGAGTAAACTCGAATTGATCAATGAAAATCGATTGCGTTGCTACTTTTGTTGGCTTGTGTCTGATTCGTTCCCACCTAGTTCGGCAAGTCAAAGAGGATAAAACAACGAAGTGGTCTTTGTTAGTAAATTGGTTGTCTTTTTCGTTCATACGTAAAGGAGCTGTGAATAATTTAGCCAACTTCTGGCAGGTTCTATCAAGTGCTTCTACCGGAGTCAAACTCCCATTTGTCCATATTTCAAGAAAGAGTACCTCTTTTTTTGGATTATCTCTTATATAGGGATTATCATCTCTTATAGAGGAATGAGTATCATACTTCTTATCTCTTGGATAGTAATGAATACTATAATTCGCATTTAGAACAGGCGAGAATGTATTACCTACAGGATAACTTCCTTCTTGAAAGGTATGCAGTTTCCCCCTTTCACCGTTTGTCTTCCTTTCCACTATTAAGTCAACAGTTAAACGAACGGATTCTGTGACGGTTGCTATATATTGGTTATTATCAACTACCTCTATAGCACTATCACTAAAAAGAATATCTTTAGCAGTTAGAATTGCAGGACCCTTGACGGAAAGGCGCCCTTTGAAAATAGTAAGTGGATTATCAATCCGTTGGTTATTTCTCAATACAACCTTTTTCAAATTCATTACAAGATCATAGACCGGTTCTTTGACACCTGATATAATAGAATATTGATGTGCTACGTCCATCAATTTTACATACGTGATACGTGTTCCTTCTAGTTCTGCAAGCAAAGCTTTTCTCATCACACTACCTATTAAGTCAGCCTGGTCTAATAAAAGTGGAGCTAGATAAAAGCGTCCATAATGAAGATGCACATTGTCTTTTCTTAATTCAACGCATCTCCACTGTGTTTCCCAAATGGGTACTCGTATTGCCTCGTATGTCATAGGTAGTTTACCTCCCTTTTTAGGTTCAAAATAAAAACAAAATTTAATTTGTTTTTTATATACGTCTTTTTTTCGGGGGTCTACAGCCATTATGGGCTATAGGTGTTACGTCCCTTATAAAAGTACATCGTATACGACTTCGGCGAATAGCTTGTAATGCTGCGTCTCTTCCGAGACCGGGACCTTTTATCATGACTCCTGCTCGTTGCATACCGTGATTTATTACTGGACCAATAGCATCTTCTGTTGCAGTTCGAGCGGCAAACGGTGTGCCTTTTCTCGTACCCTTGAATCCGCAAGTACCAGCCGAGGACCAGGAAACCACCCGACCCCGTAGATCTGTAACCGTGACAATGATATTATGGAAACCCGCTTGAATATGAATAACCCCCCTCGGTATCCTACCTAGAATCTTACGAATACTAATACGTACATTGCGGCGTGAACCAATACGTATATTCCGGCGTGAAATAATACGTACATTTCTACGTGAACCAGTTCTCGGTATAGCTTTTGGCATATTGTATCATCTCCTAAATAGGAGTCAGAAATAGATGAATATATTCATTTGATGTCAAAACAGATTCCTTATCTTAATTCTGAATCTACTGCTAAATGGCTTGAAATTTCGCATCTAGAACCCTTATCTTAATTCTGAATCTACTGCTAAATGGCTTGAAATTTCGCATCTAGAACCCTTATCTTAATTCTGAATCTACTGCTAAATGGCTTGAAATTTCGCATCTAGAACCCTTATCTTAATTCTGAATCTACTTCTTGGTAGAAAAGAAGATTTTGCATACCGAACCCTTATAGCTTCTTAATTGTAAATCTACTTCTTGGTAGAAAAGAAGATTTTGCATACCGAACCCTTATCTTAATTCTGAATCTACTTCTTGGTAGAAAAGAAGATTTTGCATACCGAACCCTTATAGCTTCTTAATTGTAAATCTATTGTCTACGTAATTATACAAAGTTTCGTTATATTTGCCTTTGTTTATGTCTCAGGTTGGAACAAATTATTCTAAGGCGCCCCCGCCTACGGATTATTCGACATTTTTGACAAAGTTGACGAACGGAAGCTCTTATTTTCATATTTGTCATTCCTTATCTTAATTCTGAATCTACTGCTAAATGGCTTGAAATTTCGCATCTCGAACCGTATTGAATAAAAACCAGCTAATCTTTCGAACCCTCGTTTTCGTTTTCGTTTTCGTTTTCGTTTTCGTTTTCGCTGTCGCTGTCGTTGTCGAGTCGAGAAATTATACGTCCTCTGGTTGAATCATAACGACTTATTTCAATTTTGACTTTGTCTCCTGGCAGTATTCTTATAGAACTTCGACGGATCTTTCCTGAAACATAACCTAGAACCAGATCTTCATTATCTAACCGAACCCGGAACATGCCATTGGGAAACGATTCAGTAATTAAACCTTCGTGAATCCATTTTTGTTCTGTCATTGCAGGTAAAGCCCCCTTGAAGTATCAACTAATGGAGTAGAAACGATATTAGACAACTCACCCTCTTTCTTTTTTTTTTTATAAATAGGAAGAGGTTTCGGATCCCATTTGGATATTAAAATGATTACCATATATAACATAAAATTTCTCCGCCAATTCCTTCTAGTCGAGCCTCCCGGTCTGTCATTATACCTCGAGAAGTAGAAAGAATTACAATCCCTGTCCCACCTAAAATTCTAGGAATTTCTTGAGAGTAAGAATAGATTCGTAGACTGGGCCGACTGATCCGTTTTAAATTGAAAAAATTTCTATAGGGGCGTTTCCTATTCCTTCTACGTCGCAGGGTTACAACCAAAAAATATTTGTTTTTTGCTCGATGTTTTCTGACGTTTTCGATAAAACCTTCTTGGAAAAGTATTTTAACAATATTTTCGGTAATATTAGTAGATGCTATGCGAATAACTCTTATTCTAGCCATATCAGCATTTCGTATAGAGGTTATTATCTCAGCAATAGTGTCTGTACCCATCATGAACTCAAATTATTGGTGTCTTGATAATTAACATGTTTTTCTTTATTTTATTGGTTTTTTTATTGGTTTATGAATATGAATTTTTCAAGGTATATGCCTGAGACACAATCTACGAATTAATCTAGTTCTTAATCTATTTCTTTCAAATACCCCAAAGATATCACGATCTCATTTTATTTTATAATACCTCGGGAGCTAATGAAACTATTTTAGTAAAATTGAATTCTTTCAATTCCTCGGGGATTGCACCAATAATTCGACTTCCTTTTGGATTTCCTTTTTGATCAATCACAACTGCAGCATTGTCATCATATCGTATTATCATACCGCTGTCACGTTTAAGTTCTTTACAGGTACGGACAATTACAGCTCTGACTACTTCTGATTTTTCTAGGCGCATTTTTGGGACTGCTTCTTTGATCACAGCAACAATAACGTCACCAATATAAGCATAGCGACGATTACTAGCTCCTATGATTCGAATACACATCAATTCTCGAGCCCCGCTGTTATCCGCTACATTTAAATGGGTCTGATGTTGAATCATATCAATTTTTTAGTCTATTCTTCCAACGCAAAGGATAAAGAAAATAAAAGAAATATTGTTTGTCCAAAAAAAGAAACCTGCGGTTTCATCCCCGAGACTCATTTCTGTCGGTTCTACATTTTTATCCCGAAATAATTAATTGAGTTCGTATAGGCATTTTGGATGCTGCTAGTAAAATAGCTCTTCTGGCTCGATTTTCGGCTACTCCACCCATTTCATATAGTATTCGCCCCGGTTTAACAACAGCTACCCAATATTCAGGGGATCCTTTCCCCGAACCCATACGTGTTTCAGCAGGTCTTACTGTAACTGGTTTGTCTGGAAATACACGGACCCATATTTTTCCACCACGGCGTGCATTTCGTGTCATTGCTCGTCGACCTGCTTCGATTTGTCTAGATGTGATCCAAGCAGGTTCAAGTGCCTGAAGAGCGTATTTACCGAAACAAATATGATTACCTCGATAAGATCTTCCCTTCATTCTTCCTCTATGTTGTTTACGGAATCTAGTTCTTTTGGGGTTATAGTTGATGGTTGTTTCGGAATTCCATCTCTACTACAGAACTGGACGTGAGAGTTTCTTCTCATCCAGCTCCTCGCGAATAAAAGGATTCAAAATGGAATTTCAATTAGATATTAGAACATTTTTATAAATAATTTTATAAATAATAGTTTTTTTTTCTAACGTTCTAATAAATCTTTATTTTATTTTGTCCTTTATCCCAATTCAAATTCAAAAAAAAAGAAAGTTTTCGCGGGCGAATATTTACTCTTGCAATCTCTATTTCAGTCGTAGCGCTTGTTCGTGACTTCTCAGAATAGATGAATTGATTTCCGGTTCATTTCGCCATCCCGACTAGTGAATCAGTAAGATTCATTTGTTCAATAAAATCTTTTGCAGTCACAGGTTCCATCGTTCCCACCGCTTCGTATTTAATGGTTAGGTCAGAATTCTACAACGGAGCTCATAATCCAATTTATTCTTGAGTCAACCTTCTTAGTCTTTATTGGCTGGCTCGAAGCTCTTGATTTTTTTCTTCATTTTTTTCTTCTATAAGAAGGATTCATTTAATATTTCATTATAGATGAATCAATTAGTATTGATGCTTTATTACACTGTCTTTTATGAGATGACTCATAGACCTTACATATTGGATTTCTATATCATTGATATTCTTTTTCTCTCTTTCTCTCATCCTTCCATTTATCCACACCTTATCTTCTGTATTTTGCTTTAAACTTAGAATTAAAGTTTATTCAAAAGAAACTTCAGTTGCTACATAGATATGACCGATTTATCATATCTTGACTGCTTCTTTAGATCCAGATAATACGAAGTGATGAGTTGGTTTTCATACTACCGGGCTGGTCTTTTTTTAATCCTAATCCTAATCCTAACCCTAAAAAAAACCAACGAGTCACACACTAAGCATAGCAATTATATCACAAGATTCATTTTTAGTCAACCCTATAGAATTAAGAATTAGTTTGATTGGCCAGAAAAAGAATGACCGAGTTTCCCTTTTTTTGTTCAATCAATCGGAAAAACAATGAAAGTTTTTTTATTCCTTTCCCTTGTCTATAAAAATCCAAATTTTCATGCCGAATACGCCATAGATAGTCTTAATTGTATAGGAACAATAATCAATTTTAGCTCGAACGGTTTGTAGGGGAACTCTACCCTTTCTGGTCCATTCGACACGTGCCATTTCGTTTCCGCCGATACGCCCTGAAATTTGTACTTGAATTCCTTTTGTATCTGCTTCTTTAGTTAATTCAATAGCCCTTTTTATTGCTTTTCGAAATGAAATTCTATTCTTGAATTGTGAGGCTATAAATTCTGCAAGAATATTAGGGTTTGCGTAAGGTTTTGCAATTTTTTTGATAGAAATCTTAAGGTTCACATAATGAAATTCTTTTTGTAGATTCATCTGTAATTCTTTGATTTCTCGCGATTTTTTTCCTTTTAATGACTTTGGGAGTCCCGTAAAGATTATGACCTTGATCAAATCGATTCTTTTTTGAATCTCTATACGGAGAATTTCCTCGTTGACGGGGGATATTTTCATATTCTTTTGTACATAAGTTTTGATAAAATCTCGTATTTTTTGATCTTCTTGTAGACCCTCAGGATAATTTTTTGGTTGTGCAAACCAAAGGGAATGAGGCCTTTGGGTTGTACCAAGTCGGAAACCGAGTGGATTTATTTTTTGTCCCATACTAACCCACTACTATAGACATCATCATATACCATAGTTGTCTTTTTCGATTTAGGGTTTTCAAACGAATAGAGATCTTCATATTCATATTCATCTAAAGATACATCTTTCACTACAATAGTTATATGGCAGGTACTTCTTTTTATCACATAACTACGTCCTCG